TGTTGCTTTTACGGAACTTCCCTCTTGTATGATCAAACCGTCACCCATTAATACAACACCGACATTATTTGATTCCAAATTCAGAGCAATGCCTATCGTACCCTCTTCAAATTCTACTAATTCACCTGCCATTACTTCATCAAGACCATAAATACGAGCAATGCCATCGCCTACCTGAAGTACGGTACCGGTATTTAAAATCTTTACTTCTCTATTATATTGTTCAATACGTTCACGGATAATATTACTAATTTCATCGGCTCGAATGGTTACCATGAATATTTCTTAATTCTTTTTTTTAAAGAAAAAAAAATAATGCCTGCAGTAGAAGGACTAATCCGTTATTTCTTTCATGGTTCCAAACATGCCAATATTAGTATTGATGGTACGTAAATGTAACTCGTTGTTCAAACAACTATTCAGAGTTCCTAGAGCTCCTTGCAAGGCTTGTTGGAAAACCCGTTGTCGAACTTCGTTAATCGCTCTTTGTTGTTCAAAATGAATGGTTTCATTTTTGTAATTTTCTAATTGTTCCAAAGTCTTAGAAGTTGAATTAATCAAATTCAATTTTTCTCGTTCTATCTCAGAATATCCATTCACTCGAAACTGATCCGCTTCCTTTTCTACTTTTCGTAAGCGGGCCCGGGCGTTTTCCAGCTGTTCTAGGGCCCCCCCGCGTAGTTCTTCTGAATTTTGAATAGTCTTCAAGATCCTCTGTTTTCGATTATCTAATAAATCACTTAATGAAAGTAGATTATCTTTCCATTCATTTCAAAACTTCCACGATCCCTTCCCGAACCAAACATGAATCTTTCAATTCATTTGGCTCTCACGCTCAATTACTTCAATTACTTAAATGATAATTCCCATATTTTTTTTTTTAATGTTTTTAATGTAATGAGCCTGTCCTCTATTCATATTATATTCATATTCAAATAGAAAGATATCGAAACTGATCACTAATCCAAGAAAAAAATATTCCGAGGACTCTTCTGACCAAAGAAATAATTGTCAGCAAAGTTGTTTCTTTTTTTTTCTTCAAATCCAAAGAATTCCTCTTACTTTATACATAACATAGGTCATCGATTTAGCATTGGATAAAAGAAAAATAAGGGAGGTTGAAATACCTATTTTTTTTTTCTAATTTTTTCCAAAAGTTGAAATCATTTTTTTATCGACATGAGTGTTTTATAGCGAAAAAAAGATTCCAACTCTTTGTTTTGAAAACATTTCTGTATTAACAGAGTAGTAGAAAGAGTACCATGCTTGTATCTGGACTTCAAAAGATTTAGCTTTAACCCTGTTAATGGTCCTGCATTATTAGTTGATAGAGAATCAAAGTAGATTTACTAATGACTCACGAAATGCTATGGTTCTTAAATATGATTTCTTAATTTATTCAGAAGTAATTCGCGGAATCGTGCACCTTTTTTTCCTAGTTATACCAAAAAATAAAGTGCAGTTGGTTGAATCCAGCTTATTCTTGAAATAAACAACTCGCACACACTCCCTTTCCAAAAAAAATCAATACACCAAGTACTACACTTAGATTTATTGGATTTGTTGCTAAAATATCGGTATTAAACCCGAAACTTCCGGCGGATGGCCAATGACCCAAGGAAAGGAAAGGATCGGTTACATTTTTCATAAGATCTCCTCTTTCTGATTCTTATAGATAGACTAATTATCTATATTTTTTATATTTATTCTAGTATTTTTCTTATTATTTTTCGAAATACTCCTAATACTAAATAGAATAAAAAAAAATATTGATTTTTAAATGTAAATTTATTTATTTATTGTTTTCAATTGTAAATTTCAAATAAGAATGATATTTATTAGAATTAGGTATCGGGTCTTATAATATATGAGTTTCGAAATATTTCCTTTGTTGCAATACTTAAAAAAAAGTTCCATTGACTAAGAGAGTAAAGGAAGAAAAGAAAGCGAATTGGTGTGCCAATTCCTTTTCCCCCAATAAGTACTTTACATAGGTTGTTGTCCGAACGAAATTGAAATATGAATATAATTCGAAAAAAGCAAGAGCAGCAAGTCCAAGGAAATAAAAAAATAAATATATATGGACTTTTATTTGTAGGATTAAACAAAAGGATTCGCAAATAAAAGTGCTAATGCCACAACGAGTCCATAAATTGTTAAAGCTTCCATAAAAGCCAGACTAAGCAATAAAGTACCTCGTATTTTTCCCTCTGCTTCTGGTTGTCTCGCGATCCCTTCTACAGCTTGTCCCGCAGCAGTACCTTGACCAACTCCAGGTCCAATAGAAGCAAGCCCTACGGCCAATCCAGCAGCAATAACGGAAGCGGCAGAAATCAGTGGATTCATGATAAATTCCTCGCACCAAAACAAAAAAAAAAAAATAAAGAAATAGTTAATGATACAATCAACCAATGAATTATGACTTACTTATTCCACATCGATAAAATTTATTCAGTCAAAGTAACTAAAAACCCAGAATTGAAATAATAATATTTGTGAA